TTCGATCTATGGATTGGGCAACTTACTCATTGACAGAAAAAAAAATTAAAAATATAACTAATAGAACAAATACAATCATAAATCAAATAGAAAAAATGAAAAAAGACAAGAAAAGAGGGTTTATAACTCGAGAGATAAATATTAACCCTAACAAAATAAGTTATGAAGATAAAAGATTAGAATCACCAAAAAATATTTGGCGGATATTAAAAAGAAAAAATATTCGATTACTTCGTAAATCCCATTATTTTTTAAAATTTTTTATTGAAAAGATATACATAGATATCTTTCTGTGTATCATTAATATCCCTAGAATCAATGCCCAGCTTTTTATTGAATTAACAAAAAAAATTATTAATAAATACATTTACAATAATGAAGCAAATCGAGAAAGAATTGATAAAACAAATCAAAGTATAATTAACTTTATTTCAACTATAAAAAGGTCACTTTGTATTAATAAGAATTCACATATTTTTTTGGACTTATCTTACTTGTCACAAGCATATGTATTCTACAAATTATCACAAACCCAAGTCAGTAACTTATATAAGTTAAGATATGTCTTTAAATATTACAGAACATCTTTTTTTATTAAGAATGAAATAAAAGAGTATTTTGTTGGAACGCAAGAAATGTTTGATTCCGAATTAAGACAACATAAGAACCTTCGAAATTCTGTAATTAATGAATGGAAAAACTGGCTAAAGGATCATTATCAATATGATTTATCTCAGATTAGATGGTCGAGATTAGTACCGCAAAAATGGCGAAATAGAGTCAATCAATATCAATGCCGTATGACTAAAAATAAAGATTTAAACAAATGTGATTCATATGAAAAAAACCGATTAATTGATTACGAAAAACAAAATAATTTTGAAATAGATTTCTTACTAAATAAAAAAGAAAATTTTAAAAAACAATATAGATATGATCTTTTTTCGTATAAATCGATTAATTATGAGGATAAGAAAGACTCATATATCTATGGAGTGCCATTACAAGTAAATAATAACCAAGAGATTTCTTATACTTACAATACGCCTAAACGCAAACCATTTGATATGATGGAAGGTATCCTTATCAATAATTATCTAGTAGAAGATGATAGTATAGATATAGAAAAAAATATGGATCGAAAATATTTTGATTGGAAAATTCTCAATTTTTGTCTTAGAAAGAAGACCGATATTAAGGCCCGGGTCGATATTGATACTGTCACCAACAGAAATAAAAATACTAAGACTAAGATTAATAATTATCAAATAATCGATAAAATTGATAAGAAAGGTCTTTTTTATTTCACGATTCATCAAGATCAAAAAATTAACCCATTCAATCAAAAAAAACCTCTTGTGGATTGGATGGGAATGAATGAAGAAATACTAAGTCGTCCCATATCGAATCTAGAACTTTGGTTTTTCCCAGAATTTGTGATACTTTATAATACATATAAGATTAAATCGTGGGTCATACCAATCAAATTACTTATTTTCAATTTTAATGTAAATAAAAATGTTAATAAACATATTAATAAACATAAAAGTATCACTGGAAAGAAAAAAAGAGATATTTTTATATTATCGAATGAAAAAAAAACTTTTGAATTAGAAAATCGAAATCAAGGAGAAAAAAAATTAGCGGACCAAGCAGATCTCGAATCAGCTCTCTCAAACCAAAAAAAAAACCAAGAAAAAAACCAAGAAAAAGATGTTGGAGAAGATTATAAGGGATCAGACATGAAAAAACGTAGAAACAAAAAGAAATACAAGAATAACCTAGAAGCAGAGCTTGAGTTGTTCCTAAAAAGGTATTTGCATTTTCAATTGAGATGGGATGATTCTTTAAATCAAAGAATCCTCAATAACATCAAAGTATATTGTCTCCTGCTTAGAATAAAAAATCCAAGAGAAATTGCTATATCCGCTATTCAAAGGGAAGAAATGAATCTGGATATTATGATGTTCCAGAAGGATTTACATCTTACAGAATTGATGAAAAGGGGAATATTGGTTATCGAACCAGTTCGTCTGTCTGTAAAAAATGATGGAAAATTTATTATATATAAAACCATAGGTATTTCATTGGTTCATAAGAGTAAGCACCGAATTAATCAAAGATACCTAGAAAAAAGCTATGGCTATGTTGATAAAAATAAGAATACTTTTTATGAATCCATTGCAATACATCAAAAAATGACTGGAAACAGAGACAAAAATCATTATGATTTGCTTGTTCTTGAAAATATTTTATCCCCGAGGCATCGTAGAGAATTGAGAATTCTAATTTTTGTCAATTCTAGGAATAGAAACAATATCCATAGAAATACAGTATTTTGCAATGGATGCAATGGAAATAAGGTAACAAATTTCGATCAAGTTTTGTTGAATAAAAGAAAAAATCTTGATAGAGATAAAAAGAAACTAATTAAATTAAAGTTCTTTCTTTGGCCCAATTATCGATTAGAAGATTTAGCTTGTATGAATCGCTATTGGTTTGATACCAATAATGGGAGTCGTTTCAGTATGACAAGGATTCATATGTATCCGCGATTGAAAAGTAATTAATGGTACATTTTTACTATATTTCCGTACCATATCGAGTATATGAAGACAAAGAAATAAACATACCCATTATCTTACATTTCATTATGATACATGATACTAATTTAATTTAATGAGGCGTTGTATTATATTAATTCGATCTAAAATGAATCAACAAAATCTTCTTATTTTTTTTTCGGTTTAAATTATTGTTTATTTTTTTGTGAGTACAGAAATAGACTATACTTTTGTATAGGATATCCTATCCGAATCCAATTTTAAAAATTGGATTGATTATTGAGTACTAAATTAGAGTACTAAATTAAGTAATTTTATTTGACAAAATGAAGAATTCTTAACGAAATTAAGATTATTATGTATATCAAATTCAAATGAGTAGCATTATTATTATTATTACTGATCAAGAAATATATATATCGATAAAAATATCTCAAAAAAAGAGAGAGGGGCGATTCCTTTTTATGGTCAAAAATTCATTCATCTCAATTATTTCGCAAGAAGAAAAAGAAGAAAACAGGGGATCCGTTGAATTCCAAGTATTGAGTTTCACCAATAAAATAAGAAGACTTACTTCACATTTGGAATTGCACAGAAAAGACTATTTATCTCAAAGAGGTCTACGTAAAATTCTGGGAAAACGGCAACGGCTGCTGTCTTATTTGTCAAAGAAAAATAGAGTACGTTATAAAAACTTAATTAATAGGTTGGGTATTCGGGAATCAAAAATTCGTTAATTTGAAAAGTCATTTTGAATTATTTGATTTATTAGATCTTGAATTTTGATGAACTTTTTTTTTCGTTTTACGCAATTCATGGAAGAATAAATCGAGGAAAAATTTATGAATATACCAGCTACAAGAAAAGATCTCATGATAGTCAATATGGGCCCCCACCACCCGTCAATGCATGGGGTTCTTCGACTCATCGTTACTCTGGACAGTGAAGATGTTATTGACTGTGAACCTATATTGGGTTATTTACACAGAGGAATGGAAAAAATTGCGGAAAACCGAACAATTATACAATATCTGCCTTATGTAACTCGTTGGGATTATTTAGCTACTATGTTCACAGAAGCAATAACTGTAAATGGGCCAGAACAGTTAGGAAATATTCAAGTACCTAAAAGAGCCAGTTATATCAGAGTAATTATGTTGGAATTGAGTCGTATAGCTTCTCATCTTTTATGGCTCGGCCCCTTTATGGCAGATATTGGTGCACAAACTCCTTTCTTCTATATTTTCAGAGAAAGAGAATTCATATATGATCTATTCGAAGCTGCCACTGGTATGAGAATGATGCATAATTATTTTCGTATCGGAGGAGTAGCGGCTGATCTACCTTATGGCTGGATAGATAAATGTTTGGATTTCTGCGATTATTTTTTTACGGGAGTTACTGAATATCAAAAACTTATTACACGAAATCCTATTTTTTTAGAACGCGTTGAGGGCGTAGGAATTATTGGTAGAGACGAAGTAATAAATTGGGGTTTATCAGGACCAATGCTGCGAGCTTCCGGAATACAATGGGATCTTCGTAAAGTTGATCATTATGAGTGTTACGACGAATTGGATTGGGAAGTCCAATGGCAAAAAGAAGGGGATTCATTAGCTCGTTATTTAGTCCGAATTGGTGAAATGACAGAATCCATAAAAATTATTCAACAGGCTCTGGAAGGAATTCCAGGGGGGCCCTATGAGAATTTAGAAATCCGATACTTTGATAGAGATAGGTATCCAGAATGGCATGATTTTGAATATCGATTCATTAGTAAAAAACCTTCTCCTATTTTTGAATTGCCGAAACAAGAACTTTATGTGAGAGTCGAAGCCCCAAAGGGCGAATTGGGAATTTTTCTGCTAGGGGATCAGAGTGGTTTTCCTTGGAGATGTAAAATTCGCCCGCCGGGTTTTATCAATTTGCAAATTCTTCCTCAGTTAGTTAAAAGAATGAAATTGGCTGATATTATGACAATACTAGGTAGCATAGATATCATTATGGGAGAAGTTGATCGTTGAAATGATAATTGATACAACGGAAATACAAGATATCAATTCTTTTTACAGAGTGGAATCTTTAAAAGAGATCTATGGAATTATATGGGTGCTTGTTCCTATTTTGACTCTTGTATTGGGAATCACAATAGGCGTACTAGTAATTGTATGGTTAGAAAGAGAAATATCCGCAGGGCTGCAACAACGTATTGGACCCGAATACGCCGGTCCTTTAGGAGTTCTTCAAGCTCTAGCAGATGGGACAAAACTACTTTTCAAAGAGAATCTTCTTCCATCTCGAGGAGATACTCGTTTATTCAGTATCGGACCATCCATAGCAGTCATATCAATTCTACTAAGTTATTCAGTAATTCCTTTTGACTATCGCCTTGTTTTGGCCGATCTCAATATCGGGGTTTTTTTATGGATTGCGGTT